ATACGTCGAAGCTTTTTTGTTGCCGTCGGAAAAAGTAAAAGTCCCACTCCTATTAACATAGGAATTGGCAGTGAGATAAAAGGTATGATCCATGAATATTGATACGTATATTCCATAAAAAAAGTATATTTTATTCCTAATTAATTTTTCTAATTCACCAGCTCTTATCTCTTTTCAAAGGGATCAGTTAATAATTTAAATAGGCAAAACTTAAAGAAAATAGAATTTTATCTTCTTAATGATTCTTCATTTTTTGCCAAATACTAGAAATATTTCAACTCAAGAAGTTAGAATTGTTCAAATGATATAACCCAATGAAACTACTAGTGAACACAGATATTTTTTTTTTAGTAAAATTTTATTACGATATAGAAAATTCAAATTTTATTTAATATGCATTACAATAATTTCTCGCTATAGAGCAAGAACGGATAATTACACGAAAAACACTATTTTTTTTTGCTATGAATCAGACAAGACAGTCTACAATTTGATCCAATAAAATAAGACTTATTTTTATTTAGTTCGTTTATTACGAAGATTCATTTTTTTTGAAAAAATAACATTATATATATATATTTTTTTCTTTGTTCCAAATCGAATATTTAAAATTTTAGATATCTGTATTCTGATAGGAGTATAATCTAATTTTAAAGAATAAATGGATAATAAATAGTAAAGAACAATTTGTTTTGAACAATAGATGTCTTTCACATCCAACTATAGCAATGAATAATCTATTATAATTTTTTAATGGCAGCTCCAAAAAAGCGCACTTCTATATCAAAAAAACGGATTCGTAAAAATATTTGGAAAAGCAAAGGGCGTCGAGCAGCGTTGAAAGCTTTTTCGCTAGCAAAATCTCTTTCAACGGGGAATTCACAAAGTTTTTGGGGAGACAAATCAAACAAATAATCAAACATTGGAATAATCTGAATCGGTTTGACTTAAAAAATAGACGAGTAGAAGTTCGTTTCTAATTATTCTTATTTTAATAATAATTTATTTATATAAATAAATCATAAATAATTGACTAATAATTAATAATGTGAATTAAAAAAAATTGTCACTAAATATTAAACTCAAACAAAATTCACATTTTTTTTAATCAAAATAATTATTTTATTTTAATTTCCTAACGTTTTGACCGGATGAATATGAAATTTGTTTTCCTTTTAGGATATGTAAAATAAAAATAAGAATTCTTTAGTTTACTCAATTATAAAATTTAAAACGGTAATTTTTTTCTTTTTCAACGAATAAAAATAAATACAAAGGTTTACCTTCCTTTTTCATATCTTTGTTTTATCATTTTGGGGATGGGGAAAAAAAGAATCCCCATCGTCCCAATAAAACAAAAAGGTTTTTCTTTTTTTTATTATATTCTATCCTATAGACTATCTTATACTTCTACTATATAAGTATGGAAGATAAATATAGTAAACTTAAACTCTTTATTAAAAATTTAATGAGGGGTTGAAACGATACCATTAGTTGATTAAGTTTAAACCTTATTTAAAAATTTTATGAACCCTTAATTTCTCTAAATCATTATTACTATAATATAGCCCGCCGAATACATAATTAAATTTGTTTGAAAAATCCTACCACAAATTCTATACACAACGAAAACCCTAACGATTAATACAAAGCTATGTAAATCCTTCTAGAAATTTATTGAATGTAGATGCTGTGCTGAAATTGTAATCGAAAAAAATATCCTATTTTCTTTTTTCATTTACAAAATGAGATAAAAAAGAAAACAAAAGAATCATTAAAAAATGCAAATGATAAATACCCTTAATATTGTTAAATAACAAAAATTGATACCTTAAATTATTATTGAAATAAATTCAAATAATAATAAATACATATAAATATTAAATAAATGAAATCAGATAATCGATATTTTTATTGGAAAACGCTCAAATCCCTTTTTTAAAAACTTTACTCTTAAGTTTTAAAATTTAAAGATAAAGAGTTTTTTAGCCCCTTAACTATATAAAATATTTTCTAAAAAATATTACATTGAATTGAGAATTGATTCTATTCTTTCAATCTCGACGATTGACTAATAATAGGTTATTATTATTTCGAGAAAGCCGCTATGGTGAAATCGGTAGACACGCTGCTCTTAGGAAGCAGTGCTAGAGCATCTCGGTTCGAGTCCGAGTGGCGGCATGGCATTTTGTATTATAAAAAAAGTCCTATAATATAATTAATTCAAGTCTGGGACTTGAATTCAAATAATTGAATTGAGGCACCCTTTTTTTATTTTTTTTAATAATTAAATTTTTATGATATTTTCAACTTTAGAGCATATATTAACTCATATATCTTTTTCGGTCATTTCAATTGTCATTACAATTCATTTGATAACCTTATTAGTCGAGGAGACCGTAGGACTTTACGCTTCGTCAGAAAAGGGCATGATAGCCACTTTTTTCTCTATAACAGGATTATTAGTTACTCGTTGGATTTATTTGAGGCATTTACCATTAAGTGATTTATATGAATCATTACTATTTCTTTCATGGGGTTTCTCCGTTATTCATATACTTACGTATTTTAAAAAACCTAAAAACCTTTTTAGTGTAAACGCAATAACCACGCCAAGTACTATTTTTACCCAGGGTTTTGCTACTTCAGGTTTTTTAACTGAAATGCATGAATCCCCACTCTTAGTCCCCGCTCTCCAATCTCATTGGTTAATGATGCATGTAAGTATGATGGTATTGGGTTATGCATCTCTTTTATGTGGATCATTATTTTCAATAGCTCTTATAGTCATTACATTTCAAAAAGTTATAAGAATTTTTGTTAAAAACAATAATTTATTAAATGCGTTATTTTCCTTTGATGAGATCCAATACATGAACGAATGGAAGAATGTTTTAAGAAACACTTCTTTTTTTTCTTCGAAGAATTATTATAAGTCTCAATTGATTCAACAATTAGATCATTGGAGTTATTGTATTATTAGTCTAGGGTTTATCTTTTTAAGCATAGGTATTCTTTCAGGGGCTGTATGGGCTAATGAGACATGGGGATCATATTGGAATTGGGACCCAAAGGAAACTTGGGCATTTATTACTTGGACCATATTCGCAATTTATTTACATACTCGAACAAATAAAAATTTGGAAAGTGTAAATTCTGCAATTGTGGCCTCTATGGGTTTTCTTATAATTTGGATATGCTATTTTGGGGTCAATCTATTAGGGATAGGGCTACATAGTTATGGTTCATTTACATTAACATCTAATTGAATGAATTCAAGAAAGGGCCTGATGAATACAAACATCGGAGAGTATAGCTAAGAAAACGATGTCTAAGACATCGAGAACCCTTTGAATCACTACATTACTTGATTCAAATGGTTCTCACAAAAGCCAAGAAGTCTAATTCATTTTTTTTATGAAAACTATCTAGAAAAATAATTGTATAAAATAGCTTCGACCTTGTCAACTGATAGTGAGAAAACAAAATCTGGATAAATACCAATACCTATGACAGGTAGAAGGATAGAGATCGCAACAAACAACTCTCGCGGTCCCGAATCAAAAGAATAAGAATTTTGAGCATTAAAAAGCTTGTATCCATAAAACATCTGGCGTAACATAGATAATAAATAAATGGGAGTTAATATCATTCCAATTGCCATTACCAACGTAATTAGTATTTTTGTCATTAAAAGATATTTTGGGCTGATAATTATTCCAAAAAATACTATTAATTCTGCAACAAAACCGCTCATGCCCGGTAATGCAAGAGAAGCCATCGATAAGATACTGAAAGTCGTGAATATTTTTTGAATTGGGATAGCCATTCCGCCCATTTCGTCGAGATAAACAAGACGTATTCTATCATAACTTGTTCCCGCCAAGAAAAAAAGTGCAGCGCCAATAAATCCATGAGAGATTATTTGTAAAATAGCTCCATTCAATCCCATATCGCTTATAGAACCAATTCCTATAATTATGAAACCCATATGAGATACCGACGAATAAGCTATTCTTTTTTTTAAATTGCGTTGACCAGGAGATGTTGAAGCTGCATAGATTATTTGAATTATGCCTACTATCATCAACCAGGGTGAAAAGATAGAATGGGCGTAGGGTAATAATTCCATATTGATCCGAACCAATCCATATGCTCCCATTTTTAATAAGATTCCGGCTAGAAGCATACAAGTACTGTAATGCGCCTCTCCATGGGTGTCTGGTAACCATGTATGTAAGGGTATAATCGGTGATTTGACAGCAAAAGCAATAAGAAATCCGATATAGAATATTATTTCCAGTGCTACAGGATACGATTGATTAGCTAATGTTTCAAAATTTAAAGTTGGTTCATTAGAACCATATAACCCGATACCCAGAACTCCCATTAACAAAAAAACGGAACTTCCTGCAGTGTACAAAATAAACTTTGTAGCTGAATACAAACGTTTCTTTCCTCCCCACATCGATAGAAGTAGATAAACGGGAATTAATTCTAACTCCCACATGATAAAAAATAGTAAGAGGTCTCGAGCAGAAAATGATCCTATTTGACCGCTATACATTGCTAACATTAGAAAATTGAATAATCGGGAATCTCGAGTAACTGGCCAAGCCGCTAAAGTAGCTAAAGTGGTGATAAATCCCGTCAGTAAAATGGGTCCCATGGAAAGTCCATCTATTCCCAATCTCCAGTAAAAATCAAAAAAATGGATCCATTTATAATCCTCCGTAAGTTGGATTAATGGATCGTCTAATTCGAAATGATAACAAAATGCATAGGTTGTTAGAAGGAGTTCGAATACACATATGCATATGGTATACCAGCGAATTACTTTATTTCCTCTATGCGGGAAAAAAAAAAGTAAGAAACCCGCAAATATTGGCAAAACTACAACTATTGTTAACCAAGGAAAATAATTCGTAGTAAAAACAAGATACACTTGGACTAAAAAACCCATGTTCGAAAATAAAAAAAGAAATATATGTTTTCGAACACGAGTTTTTGTCGGTAAAAAAGAAATCAAATGTATTCAAGGGGGTTTTTATGCAACGTATCAATAAGCTAGACCCATGCTTCGAGTTGTTTCATGCCATAAATAAACTCGAACACTTAAGAAATCCGTCGGACAGGCGGATTCACATCTCTTACAACCAACACAGTCTTCTGTTCTTGGAGCTGAAGCTATTTGCTTAGCTTTACATCCGCCCCAGGGTATCATTTCTAATACATCTGTGGGGCAAGCTCGGACACATTGAGTACACCCTATACATGTATCATAAATCTTTACTGAATGTGACATTGGATCTATAATTTTTTTTAACACTATAAATTTTCGATCGAGTAAATTTGTAAATGAATTATATATTTAGATACCAGACGAGTCAATAATTTATCAGAATTTTTCTAATCAATCTACTTTCAGATTAACTCATGCGATAGGGCCAAGATACTTTTCTTTTTTACGTTTTCGCAAACATGATCATAGATTACGTAGTATACAGATAATTTGACTTCATGAATATCAGCATTTATTTGATAAATACTACTTATTCAACAAATTCGATTGATTGATACGAGTTGATTTTCTGTTACGATAAATTGATGAAACAATAGCTGGGCCAATAGCTGCTTCAGCGGCTGCAATAGCTATAACAAAAATTGCGAAAATATTCCCTTTTAATTGGCGACTATCAAAAAAATCAGAAAATGTTACGAAATTTATATTAACTGCATTCAGTATAAGCTCAAGACACATAAGGGCTCTAACCATATTTCGGCTCGTGATCAATCCATAGATACCGATAGAAAATAAATAGGCACTTATAACAAGTACATGTTCGAGCATGATTGAACAACTCCTTATCAATTCTGATTCATTTCAATATGAACAAAAATTAAATAGATTCAATTAAATTGACAAAAAAAAGTACAGAACACGGGAATATATTAGTAATCGATCGAATAGAATAAAAGAATTTTTCTTTTTGACAGAAACAATCTTCAAATAGAATTGAAGGGGAATGTGTGTGATAACATAGAACAAAGTTAAATTTATGCTATTTCTAAAGATTTGTTACTGGCGAGCCAGGGCAATTGCGCCGATCAAAGCAGCTAAAAGAATGATCGAAATGAGTTCAAATGGAAGAAAAAAATATGTTGATAAATGAATTCCAATTTGTTGACTATTACTTATCAAATCTTGCTCTAGAATCTGGTTTGATCTTGTAGTCCAAATAATCCCATACCATGACGTATCTAGAATAGTAGTCATTAGTGAAACAAAAATACTTGTACAAACCAGAAAAGTAAATCCACTCCCAACGGTCCAAAGATTAAAATCTTTGGAATAGTCCGAACCCTTCATGAACATCACAGCAAATATTATTAAAACATTTATAGCGCCCACGTAAATAAGGAGTTGCGCAGCAGCTACAAAATGGGAGTTTGCTAGAATATAGAATAAGGATATAGAAACAAGAACTAGTCCCAACGAAAAAGCAGAGTAAATGGAGTTGGTAAGTAATAATACTCCCATACTTCCTAATATAAGACCTGATCCCAACAAGACTACAAGAAAATCATGTATCGGTCCAGGCAAATCCATTATATGTAGTAAAATAAGAAATAAATAAATCGAAATGTTTTTCATGAACTTATTGATCTGACCAGAAAAAAATGGATAATAAATTCCTAATTAAATCTTACGGGGTGTGAATTAATGTAGGTACAGTTATTGGATGAATCTTATTCTTGATCTGAAAGAGTCGTTCGAAACTATATATTTCCAAATATATAGATTCAATCTAAATTAAGCTGCAATTCTCATGAATCAATAGTTTGGATTTGGGGGTAATCATCAAACAAACAAAACGAAAGAAACCTCATTTCTTTAGATCAAAACGGAACCTCGGTACTTTGCAATTACTCTTTAATCAATTAATCTTTAATCAACGGATTTACTTTTTTTTTGAGGCGAATTCAAAATTGTTCTAATTGTATAATCATCAACTACTGACATTGGTAACCGACCCAAAGAAATTTGATTATAATTCAATTCGTGACGATCATAAGTAGAAAGTTCATATTCTTCAGTCATTGATAAACAATTTGTTGGACAATATTCAACGCAGTTACCACAAAATATACAGATCCCGAAATCAATACTGTAATTAAGCAATCGTTTCTTTCGAATATCCGTTTCTAATTTCCAATCAACAACGGGTAGATCTATAGGACATACACGAACACATACTTCACAAGCAATGCATTTATCAAATTCAAAATGGATTCGACCGCGGAACCGCTCCGATGTGATTAATTTTTCGTAAGGATATTGAATAGTTACAGGCAAACGATTTGCATGGGATAAAGTAATCATGAAACTTTGACCAATGTACCTTGCAGCTCGTACTGTTTGTTGACCATAATTCATGAATCCAGTTACCATAGGGAACATATTTTAATATCTCTAACGAATTTTATGTTTGTTTCTTTCTCTTGTTTGAGCAAGCCGTGAATAGAGAATATGGCATTCCTTTACAGTGAAAAGAGTTGAAAAGAAGTTGTTAATAATAGATTACCGAGAGATATAGGTAAAAGAAATTTCCATCCAAGATTTAATAGTTGGTCTATTCTTAGTCGGGGTAAAGTCCATCTTGTTGTTATAGAAATGAACAAGAACAAATAAGTTTTAGCTAATGTAATAAAGATACTAATTGCTATTCCAAAGACTTCATATGCTTTAGTTATTTCAAAAAGCTCATAAACGAATATGTATGGAATAGAGATATCCCAACCGCCCAAGTAAAGAACTGTTACAAATAATGAAGAAACTAATAGATTTAGATAGGAAGCAACGTAAAATAAACCAAATTTGATACCCGAATACTCGGTTTGATAACCCGCTACTAATTCTTCTTCGGCTTCTGGTAAATCAAAAGGTAATCTCTCGCATTCGGCTAAGGAAGAAATTAGAAAAATAACAAACCCTATAGGTTGACGCCACAAATTCCACCCCCAAAAACCATATTTTGATTGAGCCTCAACTATATCAACTGTACTAGAACTGTTAGATAATCATAGTCGGCAATAACATCACTGTTCTCATCGCTATTACAGAACCGTACATGAGATTTTCACCTCATACGGCTCCTCGAGGGCCATAAAAAAATCTAAGGAGCGTGTCGGTATTATTTATCTTGATATGTCTTTTTTGTAGGTATAGTATAGGATAAAAATCTATGGTGTGTCCCCAAATTAACCCGATTGAATTCTGTCTGTTCTACTAATAAAGTAAAGAAAAGGAGTACTTCTGAATTGATCTCATCCTTTAATAATTAAAATCTTTCTTTGTTAAGTAATAACTTCATTCTTCACTTAACTACTTTTTATTAGAAAATTAGAAATATCAATAACCCATCGTTTTCAATTATGAAAAAAAGCCTATAGTTCATGAATTCGGACCCGAATTCTATCAGGGATATAGGAAAGAAAATGAATATAGGAATGGAGATCAGAAAGACTCAAAAAGATCTCTTTTTTTTGTTGTAATTGTATTTTTTCCATTTTTTGTCCTATTCTTCTTTCTGAGAAAAGGCGGACTTACTAAATAAGGGATTATTTCGTTTCCGATAGTCATTTATTTAATGGGTGGATAGGCGCATACTCTGGATCGGAATCGTGGGGAGTATTACCTGATCATTTCTACAAACTTAAAGCCCCAATTCGTATTCTTTTTATATTATGCATTTTGCAAAAATGTCCTTTTCCTTTGGATAATTTTTAAAATCTCCATTACTAATCCTTTGTATATCTTGGTGTTTCTAACCATCCACTCATTTTTGTTCAATCGGCCGTGTTATGCTAATACATATATGGTAGTACATACAAATAATAGTGAAAACTCAATACGGTTGATCTTTTGAGTCCGCTTCAAGCCAGGATGACTAGTCAACCAATCTTGGGATAAAGGCTCTCTTGCGCCTATGTTTATTTCTGCTTAACTCTTATACATAGAAAATGAGACTCAATATTTGGACTGCTAATTTTTTTTATATAAGCTGTTTTCTTTCACTCATATAACTATCTGATTTAGTTCATTAATCCGAATAAGGAATATAAAAATGAAGATATCTATTCAATTCATTTCACCCTTTTTCTCGAAAAAAGTGGGAGAAGTTTATGTCTCAACGAATCACACGTAGAGATATTGATAATACACATAGAGTTAATGGTATTTCATAACTAATTGATTGAGCAGCAGCTCGTAGACCACCTAAAAAGGAATATTTATTATTTGATCCATATCCTGACATAAGAAGTCCGATGGGAGCAATACTTGAAATGGCAATCCATAAAAAAACACCGATATGGAGATCGGCTAAAACAAGGCGATAACCAAAAGGAATTACTGAATAGCTTAGTAAAATTGCTATGACTGCTATGGATGGTCCGATACTGAATAAACGAGTATCACCTCGAGATGGAAGAAGATTTTCTTTAAAAAGTAGTTTTGTACCATCTGCTAAAGCTTGAAGAACTCCCAACGGACCGGCATATTCAGGTCCAATACGTTGTTGTATCCCTGCGGATATTTCTCTTTCTAACCATACAATTACCAGTACGCCTATTGTGATTGCCAATACAGTAGTCAAAATAGGGACAAGGACCCATAGAATTCCATAGACTTCTTGTAAGAATTCCAATCTAGAAAACGAATTGATATCTTGTACTTCTGGTGTATCAATTATCATTTTAACGATCAACTTCTCCCATAATGATATCTATGCTACCTAGTATTGTCATAATATCAGCCAATTTCATTCTTTTAACTAACTGAGGAAGAATTTGCAAATTGATAAAACCCGGCGGGCGAATTTTCCATCTCCAAGGAAAACCACCCTGATCCCCTATCAGAAAAATGCCCAATTCCCCTTTTGGGGCTTCGACTCTCACATAAAGTTCTTGTTTCGCCAACTCAAAAGTTGGCGAAGGTTTTTTACTAATGAATCGATATTCAAAGTCATTCCATTCCGGATATCTTCCTCGATCAAAACATCGTATTTCTAAATTCTCATAGGGCCCCCCTGGAATTCCTTCCAAAGCTTGTTGAATAATTTTTATGGATTCCGTCATCTCACCAAGTCTGACTAAATAACGAGCTAATGAATCTCCTTCTTTTTGCCACTGAACTTCCCAATCAAATTCGTCATAACACTCATAATGATCAACTTTACGAAGATCCCATGGTATTCCGGAAGCTCGCAGCATTGGTCCTGATAAACCCCAATTTATTACTTCTTCTCCCGAAATAATGCCTACCCTCTCAACTCGTTCTAAAAAAATAGGATTTTTTGTAATAAGTTTTTGATAGTCAGCAACCCCTGTCAAAAAATAATCGCAGAAATCCAAACATTTATCTATCCAGCCATGAGGTAGATCAGCCGCGACTCCCCCGATACGAAAAAAATTATGCATCATTCTCATACCGGTGGCTGCTTCGAATAGATCATAGACTAATTCTCTTTCTCTGAAAATATAGAAGAAGGGAGTCTGTGCGCCAATATCAGCCATAAAAGGACCAAGCCATAACAAATGAGAAGCTATACGACTCAACTCCAACATAATTACTCTGATATAGCTGGCTCTTTTAGGCACTTGAATATTTCCCAACTGTTCTGGACCATTTACGGTTATTGCTTCTGTGAACATAGTAGCTAAATAATCCCAACGTGTTACATAAGGTAGATATTGTATAATAGTTCGGTTTTCTGCAATTTTTTCCATCCCTCTATGTAAATAACCCAATATTGGTTCACAGTCAATAACATCTTCACCATCCAAAGTAAGGATGAGTCGAAGAACACCGTGCATTGATGGGTGGTGAGGTCCCATATTGACTATCATGAGGTCTTTTCTTGTAGTTGGTCCATTCATATATTTTTCCTCGATTCATTTTGCCATGAATTGTTGAAAATGAAAATAAGTTCATAAAAATTCAAGATCTAATAAATCAAATAATTTAAAATGACTTTTAAAATTAATGAGTTTTTGACTCCCGAATATCCAATTGATTAATTAATTCTTTATAACGCATTATATTTTTCTTTGATAAATAAGAAAGTAATCGTTGGCGTTTTCCCAGAATTTTACGTAGACCTCTTTGAGATAAATAGTCTTTTTTGTGCAATTGCAAATGTGAAGTAAGTCTTCGTATCTTATTGGTGAAACTGAATACTTGAAATTCAACAGATCCTCTGTTTTCTTTTTTTTCTTCTTGCGAAATAACTGAGCTGAATGAATTTTTTACCATAAAATGAACTCTCCCCCCTCCCTTTTTTTTATTATTATTTATCAGTAATAATAATGTCACTCATTTTAATTTGATATACACAATAATCTTAATTTAATTAAAAATTTCTATTCTTTTTTTTAATCAAATTTATTAATAAGCAATCCCATTTTAAAAATTGGATTCAGTATAGGTATACAAAAGGATGGTATATTGCTGCACGGCACACACAAAAAATATTTAGACTTAAAACCTAAATTTAAATAAGAATATTTTGTTGCTTGAGTTCTAAATCTAATTGATATGTCATTGAATTAAATTAATATCGCCTATCAGAATCTAAGACAGTTCCAGATGTATATTTTTTTGTCTTTATATACCATATACGGTACGGGAAATATAGGGAAAATGTAGAATTAACGAATTTTCAATTGTGGATACATATGGATTCTTAACATACTAAAACGACTGCTATTATTGGTATCAAACCAATAACGATTCATACAAGCTAAATCTTCTAATCGATAATTGGGCCAAAGAAAGAACTTTAATTTATTTAGTTTATTTTTATATCTATCAAAATGTTTGCTTTTATCTAAAACTGGATCACAATTTTTCACCTTATTTCCATTAGAAAATCCTGTATTTCTATGGATATCATTTCGAGTCTGAGAATTGAAACCAATCAGAATTCTGAACTCTCTACGACCTTTAGGGGATAAAATATTTTCAGGAACAAGCAAATCATAATGAGTGCTGGCTCTATTTTCAGGCGTTTTTTGATGTATTGAAATGGGTTTATCAAAATTCTTCTTATCAGCATAGCCTTTTTCTTGGTATCTTTGATTAATTTGGTAATTATTCTTATGAACTAATGAAATACCTATGTTTTGAGACATAATAAATTGTCCATCATTTTTTACAGACAGACGAACCGGTTCGATAATCAATATTCCCCTTTTCATTAATTCTGTAAGAGTTAAATCCTTCTGAACTATCAGAATATCCAGACTCATTTCTCTCCTTTGAATAGAGGATATAGCAATTTCTCTGGGATTTATCAGTCTAAGCAGGAGACAATATACTTTGATGTTATTGATCATTCTTTGATTTAAGGAATTATCCCATCTCAATTGAAAACGAAAATATCTTTTTAGGAAAAAAGAAAGTTCCGCTTCCGTGTTTTTCTTGTATTGCTTTTTATTTATCCGTTTTTTCACATCTGCTCCCGCAGAATCGTCTTGAACATATTTTTTGTGGTTTGAGAGAGCGGATTCAAGATCCTCTTGGGCCACAGATTCTTTTTCTCCTTTATTTCTATTTTCTAATTCAAGAGTTTTTTTCTTCGATGATATAAAAAGATTTCTTTTTATATTTTCAATTACTTTTTTATTTTTACTAACAATTTCATTTACATTCAAATTTAAAAGAAGTAATTTGGTTGGTATGATCCACGGGTTAATCTTATATGCATTATAAAGTATCAAAAATTCTGGAAAGAACCAAAGTTGCAGATTGGATATGGAACGACTTCGTAGTTCTTCATTCATTCTCATCCAATCAAGAAGGATTTCTTCAATTATTTGAAAATTATTAACCCCACTTTTTGTATTTTTATTACTGGTCATGTCAGCCTCACTATTGATCCAAGCTCCAATATCGGACTTTTTTTTAAGACAAAAATGCAGCATTCTCCAATCAAAATATTTTCTATCCGGATTTTTTTCCAGATCTATAATATCATTTTCTACTAGATAATTATTGATAGGGATACCCGTCAGTATATCAAAAAATTTCCATTTATCCGTGTTGTACTTATAAGAAATTTCTTGATTATTTTTGACTTGTACTGCTAATTCATAAATATATGAATCTTTATTATCTTCATAATTAAGAGATTTATATGATAAAAGATCATATATATATTTTTTTTTTTTATTATCTTTTTTATTCGGTAATGAGTAGTATGTTTCAAAATCATTTTGTTTTTTGGAATGAATTAATCGGTTTTTTTCATTTTCATATGAATAACATTGGTTAAAATCTTTATTTTTTGCCATACGACCTTGATTGACTCTATTTCGCCATTTTTGTGGTAGTAATTTGGACCATCGAATTGGATATAAATCGTAGTGATAATGACCCCTTAACCAATTTTTCCATTGATTCATTCGATAATTTTTAAGATTCTTTTGTTTTAAGTCGGAATGTAATATTTCTTGTGCTCCAACAACTTTAACAAAATAATCCTGGATTTCATTCTTAAGAAAAAGGGATGTTCCGTGATATTGAAAGACAGATCTTAACTTAGATAAGTTCCAAATTTGTGTTTGTGATAATTTGTAAAAAAAATATGCTTGCGACAAATACGACGAGTCCCAAAAGATCTTTCCATTCTTATTACTAATATTTAAAAGTGACTTTTTTAGAGTTGAAATAAAAAAAATTATACTTTGATTTGTTTTATCAATTCTTTCTTGATTTGCTTCATTATTGTAAATGTATTTAGTAATAATAATAATTTTTTTTATTGATTCAATAAAAAGTTGCGCATTAATCCTCGGGATATTAATCATACGGTGAAAGATATCTATGTATATGTTTTGAACGAAAATTTTTAGAAAATGATGCGATTTACGAATTACTCGTACATTTCTTTTTTTTAATATCTTAAAAATCTTTTTGTGAGATTCTAATATTTTATTATCATAACTTATTTTGTTAGGACTAATATTTATTTCAGGATTTAGCAACTCTTTTTTCGTGTTTTTTCTAATTTTTTCAATTTTATTTAGTATTGTGTTTGTTCTATCAGTCAGATCTTTCATTTTTTTTTTTCTTAATGAAAAATTTGTCCAATTCATAGATCGAATTACAATGGACGAGCCGTGGATCATTCGATTATTGATTATCGAATTATTTGCTTTTTTTGCTTCATTCAACTTGTATATTTCTTTCCGTTCAAATAATCGACTTAGGTTTCTTTGTGAAAGTTCTTTTTTTATTTGTTTTCTAAATAGAATGTTTTTCATGACCCATTTTTTTGTTTCTTTTGAGATATTTAAAAACAAGTTTGTTCTTTCTTTTAAAACGCTTTGAATTAGAAAACGCTTTTTTTTACATTTTTTAATTTGGTTTTCGAGTTCTTTTATTAGAATGGGTTCAAAAAAAGAAAGTTGTTTGCGGGGAGAACCAAAAGGCAGTTCAGCTTCCATTCCCCAAACTGTTAAAAAACAACAATCATTTTTTTGTCCTTTCTTTTTTATTGAATATTTTGGGGGGGATTGTACCTTAGATGTATGCCACGGTTTCAGACGAAAAGGAAATAAGATCTTTATCTGAATACCGTCTGTTAACCAGTTTTTTGGAAATTCTTTTTCTGATAATTGAACACCATTATAGGTGCATTTTATATGCATTTCTTTATTCCAATTTTTAAAATCCTCGGACCATTCAGGAAATTGAAATAATAGCATACGGATAATATTTTTAGCTATTATCAATGAGGGTAAGACAATATATTTTCTAAGAATTGATTGAATTACTAACAAAAAACCTCTTATTACTTGAGCAAGTAGACTGCTATCCCAGGCTTCCGCTATTTCTATACGTGCTTTTTCCTCCCTTTTCTGCTTTTCTCTTATGTCCGCCTCTTTTTTCTGATTTTCGCTTGTCTTTTCCTGTGTATTATCCAAAATAGTGAA